ATCACGGCCATATTATTAAACGCTTGTGGTAAGAATGGGTTTCGTTCGAGTGCCCTAAAATAATATTCTAAAGCTTTCGTATGATCCCCATTACTTGTGTGAATAAGACCTATGTTATAGAGTATATAACTTCGATCGTAGGGATCAATTTCTAGTCGCATAGCTTCATAATAATTCTGTAAAGCTTCTGCATAATTTCCTTCAGATTGTGCTGACATCCGTTACGGTCGTCATTCGATTAAAAGAATCTCCGTTCCAGAACCGTACGTGAGATTTTCATCTCATACGGCTCCTCCCTTATATGCCTAATGAAAATCTTTAAGTCGTTTTTGATTCTGTGTATCGATTCTTTTCATTATGAATTGAGCGGGGCTAGTGTTTTTACACGAAATTTCTAGCCAACCTTCCTGTGCGGGAGCTTTTGTTAGCAAAAGAGCGTGTTGGTACTAGATAGAAAAGGTAACTCCAACAATTTATTTGTCCTCAACGCCCCCTAATTTCCAGGAATTAGTCACTTCAACAGTCTTTGATGGTTATATGCGTATCCAAGGTACAAACGAGATGGATATTTGTTGTCCCAACCATTCTTTTAAGTCCCAACCCAGATACGGAAGGGGAGTAAATTTTTTTGTTAACAAAGCTTTCGTCTTTTTTGTTGATTTCTAGGTGTAGTGCTTTTCCCCTATGCTGCCTATTAGAACTAGTAGAGTAGGATTTACCTGTAATACAGAACCAATATAGGTGGAACCTTTCGCTCAATACTTAAATGGATAATGGAAGCATATGAGGCTGCATTAATCGGGGATACACGATAGAAGGAATTGTTCTATTTATATTATAAACTTCACCTTCAACAAGCGTAGATTTTTTTCAATAATTTTTTTTCTTTCTCATAACATAAGTGGGGTAAAAAAAAGAATCAAATCACACCATCTCTGTAATAGGTAAATGCCTCCTTTTCACCCGACGTTGTTGGAATTATTCGTAATAAAATATTGGCCACAACTGAAAAGGTCTTATCAATAAAATTTCCATTTATCCGCGATCTAGGCATAGGTACTAATCCATTCTAAATTTTTTCCCCTAGAGGGAAAATGCTCCTACAACGAAAGGAATTGTACAATACGAAATAGCATAAAAAAGATAAAAAAATTAATTCCATACATATTTCTTTATATCAAATAAAATGTAAGCATACGAACCCTATACTACTACCCCTACCCATATTCAAAGACTCCAATTTTACCTTTTTGCAATACTTAATAGTGGAATACGATTCGAATTCATCCTGTAATATACCAATGGCCAAACTACTCCTATTTCTGAAGACTCAAGGAATTTTTCCTATAGATTCACTTTGATGATGATTGAAGTATGATTCAAAGAGGGAAGGAAAAAGAACCATTTGGTTTGTGTTATGTGTATAGTGACTAGACTATACAATAAAATAGCCCCAGGATGAGTCATAAATTTGTAAGAGATCTTTGAAAAAATCGATTTTTGTGGTGAAAACTTTTATTTTAAAGAACTGAATTTTCTAATTTTTATGGAATCATGATCGAAAGGTATCCATTACTCTCTAAATAGTCTAAAAAAAAAAAATAAACCCACCAATCCGTGGATTCCTTCCAATTTATTGCTTGAATACCGGAGCATTTCAGATCAGAAAGTGCAGAAACAACATCTTTGCAAATATGAAAAATACATCTTTTTACTTTTCCCAAGAAAAAACTTTTTGATATGACTCCGCGAACTTTGAATTGCAGTAAAGATCCTTATAAAAAGGGATATTTTATTAGTTAGAATTGCTTGTACCTTGCCTAATCAACTCCCAAAAGAATAAAAAGAACTCGCTATTCGTTCAGTTCCTGGGTCATAATTGTTGTATAGGAAAGGTGGCCGAGTGGTTCAAGGCGTAGCATTGGAACTGCTATGTAGACTTTTGTTTACCGAGGGTTCGAATCCCTCTCTTTCCGTACTTTTACCCAACTAACCAACATCGGTGGCCAGAACAAATAAACCAAGTGATAGATTTGATGTTTCGAATTTAATTGCTGCAATATGTAAAATTCGGGAATAAAAATATAGAATAAGGTCGACAAGATCTCGGCCGATCTATGATACATGAATGGGAAAAATCCGGAGCAAAACCCAGACTTTAATCTTAAATAAATTTCGTTTGGAGAAGAGGGGGCTTCTTTATTCCAATTCCATTTACGAAACCCTTTATTTAAGGTAGGCTTAAGTCTGACGGGAATAATATTCTACGACTAGCAATTCATTTATTTTCAAACCGACCCACTTATTATCTATTATTTGATTGACTACTCCTTTATATGGGAAGGGGTGAAGAGTCAAATGTTTTGGCAATTCCTCGCTATGGGATGAATCCAGATAATTTTGAACGATAACTTTGGATTTTTGCTTATCCCTCGCCCTAATAATATCGGTGGGTTTGCAACGATAACTTGGTATATCTACTATACGATCATTAACTAAAATATGTCTATGATTAACTAATTGGCGGGCTCCAGGAATAGTCGGAGCCATACCCAATCGAAAAAGGATGTTGTCCAAACGCATTTCAAGTAGTTGGAGTAAAACCTGGCCTGTTGACCCTTTGGCTTTTCTAGCGATACAGAAGTATTTAAGTAATTGTCGTTCTGTAATACCATAATGAAAACGTAATTTTTGTTTTTCTTCCAGACGAATACGATATTGAGATCTTTTTACGGAACGTGCTGGGTTTCGAAGATCTCTAGGCTTTTTATTAGTTAGTCCTGGTAAAACCCCCAGACGTCGTATTTTTTTGAAACGAGGCCCTCGGTAACGCGACATAAAGACTCCTTATTTTTGAATATTTCATTTTTTTTATTAAAGAAATTAAAACTGAACTAAATGATAAATGAAGCGAAATCTCTTGAAGTTTTCTATTAATTAATTATACTAGAACGAATAGATGAAAGATGTACGTATCTGAAGTTCCTCCTTGTTTTTGTATTAAAATGAATTCAATTTGAATGTTTTAGGTGCGTATTTCCATTTTTCTAATTCTAATTCTTAAAATTGTATTTAGTATAGTATAAATAGTATCTATTTTCTATAAATTTACTATATACATACATTAATTGAAAAGTTAATTTTTGTATATATTAAGGATCCCTTGAGTTGTTCTGCCGAGATTTCTCTTTTTCGTTTACTTTTTATTTGTAGTCGGAAGTTTCTATGACATATGAAATCGTCGACCTTTTGATTGAAAAAAAAAAATAAAGGTGTTTTTAGTCTTTAACCATATACTTTAATAAAAAAAAGAGAATAAATATAGAAAAGCCGGCTATCGGAGTCGAACCGATGACCATCGCATTACAAATGCGATGCTCTAACCTCTGAGCTAAGCAGGCTCACATAATACATAAGAGAAACTTCACATGCATACTAATTCCATAAACTAGTTATTAACTATAACTAGATAAAAAAGAACTAATCTAAATTTATTCCAAATCTATACTGCAGTCGATAGAGTATCTTTTTAATATAAAGATTACTATACCGATCTACAATTTTTTATTTATTCTATTATAATTCTAACAATTAGAATAATACATTTTTTTATCATATTAATTAGAAAAAAAATGAAATATAAATATCTTAATTCGTAATGAAATTTAGTTTAGATAGTTAATAATAATATTTTTATCCCTCTTTTATCTCGTTTAGTTCTATTATATAGGATAATAGAATTTTAGGATAATAATGATATTAGGCTAGTAGAAATAATATAAAGGTCGACTGAATAAAAAAGAGAAATTAAATAGGCCTATCCTATCTATAATACTATATAAAAAATGAATTCTGCTTGACATAGATAAAGATACAGCAATTTAGATCAGAATAAGACATTCCTATGCTTTGATTTGGAAACTAAGAAAAAGAGTCGACCCTTTGAGTATTCTCAAAAATAAAAAGAAAAGTTCATAAATAGGGTAATATATCCGTCTATATTGAATTGAAGATAAAAAAACGATAGAATTATTTCTGATTGGCCCATATAAAATATGCGCTCCCACAAGAAATTTAAGAAAATAGGATGAAATATCTTTCCGTATATGAATTTCTTGTATAAATAGGTTCCGGCATACATTAATGGGAGAGATAAAGAAGAAAGTACAGCACATTAAAGGGGATATGGCGAAATCGGTAGACGCTACGGACTTAACTGTTTTGAGCCTTAGTATGGAAACCTACTAAGTGATAATTTTAAAATTCAGAGAAACCCTGGAATTAAAAAAATGGGCAATCCTGAGCCAACTCCTGCTTTCTAAAAGTAAGAATAAAAAACGGATAGGTGCAGAGACTCAATGGAAGCTGTTCTAACAAATGGAGTTGACTCTCAGGCATTGTGATATGTTCTATGAATTCTTCCATATAAACTTAAAAAGGGATGAAGAAGAAACCTATAGGCATACGTATTTAATTATAAATACTATTATTATAAATAGAGTATTGATGACGACCCGAATCTTTATTTTCTGAATATGAACAAATAAAATAATTATTATGAATCGAGTTCAAGTTGAAGAAATAATCTACTATTCGTTTCGTAAAATAAAGTATTTACTCCACAGTCTGATAGATCTTTTGAAGAACCAACCCGTTGGATGAGAATGAAGATAGAGTCCCATTCTACGTGTCAATCTCGACAACAATGCAATTTATAGTAAGAGGAAAATCCGTCGATTTTAAAAATCGTGAGGGTTCAAGTCCCTCTATCCCCAAAAAAGCTCATATAACTAATTCTCCTCTTTTTTTGTTAACGGTTCAAAAAGAATGGGGTCTCTTCCGACACAAAGGGTTTCGAGTTTTTCTCTTATCACAAGTGTCTTGTGATAGAAAGTGATAGATGAACCGCTTCGAGCAAGGAGTACTCCACTCATTTGAATGATTTGCAATACATCTCATTACTCGTACTAAGACTTACATACAAAGTAATACCCTCTCGC